TGAATGTACAAAAAGAACTCAATTGTGTAAACAGAAAACTCAACATTGCTATTAAAAGAATTGTAAATCCTTACGGGCACCCCAACATTCTTGCAGAATTTATAGCCGGACAATTAAAGAATAGAGTTTCATTTCGCAAAGCAATGAAAAAAGCTATTGAATTAACGGAACAGGCGGGTACAAAAGGAATTCAAGTACAAATTGCGGGGCGTATCGACGGAAAAGAGATTGCACGTGTTGAATGGATCAGAGAAGGTAGGGTTCCTCTACAAACCATTCGAGCTAAAATAGATTATTGTTCCTATGCAGTTCGAACTATCTACGGGGTATTAGGCATCAAAATTTGGATATTTGTCGACGAAGAATAATATTGACTTTTATTTAGTTCTATCTGGTTAAAAAACAAAAAACGACAAACTCTTTCACTCTTTTTCTGTTAAATAAAAAAATGAACAATTCTAACAATTCTACAAGGTTGAATAAAAATTCGATTAATCGTTTGATATAATTGCTATGCTTAGTGTGTGACTCGTTGGTTTTTTTAGGATTGGGATTCAAAAAAATGGACTGGTCCATAGTACGAACTGATAACTATAGAACTAATAACCAACTCACCGCTTCGCATTATCTGGATATAAAAAACCAGTCAAGATATGATATATGAGTCATATCATTGTAGCAACTGAAATCTTTTTTTGCATAAAAAAAAAAAAGAAAAACCAATCTGATTATGAGATTGTAAAGCAATAAAAGTATACAGATAAATGGAAGATTGAGAGAAAGATAGAAAAAGAATATCAATGATATATGATTCCAATATGTAAGGTCTATGAGTCATCTCATATAAAGGGAATGTAATAAAGCATCAATACTGATTAATCCATAATTAGACAAATCCATGCATAGAACAAAAAATCAAGAGCCCCGAGCCAATACAGACTAAGAGGCTTGACTCAAGAATAATTTTTATTTTCATTAGGGGCTCCGTTGTAGAATTCAGACCTAACCATTAATCGAGAAGTGGTGAGAACGAGAGAACCTGTGAGTGCATAAGATTCTATTGAAAACGAATCCTAATGATTCATTGGGAGGATGGCGGAACAAACCAGAAACCTATTAATTTATTCTGAAAAGTCATGTCATAGACTAATCTTACAACTGAATGTTGAAAGAGTAAATATTCGCCCGCGAATTTTTTTATTTCTAAATTTTAATCGATTCGATATAATAATAGATATGATAATAAAAGAAAAAACAAAAATAAAGAAAGAAAAAACAAAATAAAGATTCATTATAACGTTATACCAAAACGAGATTATCTATAAACAGAATACGTGTTTAATTATAAATTATATATATTAAAACATAAAAAATTTCTAATTTATATTTCTAATAGATTAGATTAAATTTCAAAGAATCTCACGATTCCGTATATTATTCATCGTCTATATTATTTTTTAATCGTTTAATTCGTGAGGAGCTGGATGAGAAGAAATTCTCATGTCCGGTTCTGTAGTAGAGATGGATGGAATTGATAAACAACCATCAACTATAACCCCAAAAGAACCAGATTCCGTAAACAACATAGAGGAAGAATGAAAGGAATGTCTTATCGAGGCAATCGTATTTGCTTCGGTAGATACGCTCTTCAAGCGCTTGAACCCGCTTGGATCACATCTAGACAAATAGAAGCAGGGCGTCGAGCAATGACACGAAATGCACGCCGCGGTGGAAAAATATGGGTACGCATATTTCCAGACAAACCTGTTACAGTAAGACCTACAGAAACACGTATGGGTTCGGGGAAAGGATCTCCCGAATATTGGGTGGCTGTGGTTAAACCCGGTAGAATACTTTATGAAATGAGCGGAGTAACAGAAAATATAGCCAGAAGGGCTATTTCAATAGCGGCATCAAAAATGCCTATACGAACTCAATTCATTCTTTCAGGATAGAAATGTAGAAACAAAGGAAAGAGTGAAAAAAAAAAAAAAACAATTTCAGGTTTTTTTGTTTTGAACAAATAATATTTCTTTTTTTTATTTAGACCTTTGCATTGAAAAAGAAAAAACCGATAAAAAAAAAAAAATGATATGATTCAACCTCAAACCCATTTAAATGTAGCGGATAACAGCGGGGCCCGGGAATTGATGTGTATTCGAATCATAGGAGCTAGTAATCGACGATATGCTCATATAGGTGATGTTATTGTTGCTGTAATCAAGGAAGCAGTACCAAATACACCTCTAGAAAGATCAGAAGTGATACGAGCTGTAATTGTACGTACTTGTAAAGAACTCAAACGCGACAACGGTATGATAATACGATATGATGACAATGCTGCAGTTGTTATTGATCAAGAAGGAAATCCAAAAGGGACCCGAATTTTTGGCGCGATCGCCCGGGAATTAAGACAGTTTAATTTCACTAAAATAGTTTCATTAGCGCCTGAAGTATTATAAGGGAAAAACGTAATGTAATATAGTTATAGTATTTGAATGAAATCGATTAATTATGTAGATTGTTTATATATCACGTATATACCTTTAATAATTCAGAAATAGAAATAAAGATAAAGAAAAAAATAAAAAGAGCATGTTGATTATATCAAAATTCGGGGGCAACAAAAATCTTAGTTTATCATGAGTAAAGACACTATTGCTGACATAATAACCTCTATACGAAATGCTGACATGAATAAAAAAAGAACAGTTCGAATACCATCCACTAACATCACTGAAAATATTGTTAAAATACTTTTACAAGAAGGTTTTATTGAAAACGTGAGAAAACATCAGGAAAGCAATAAATATTTTTTGGTTTTAACACTACGACATAGAAGAAATAGGAAAAAGCCATATAAAAATGTTTTAAATTTAAAACGGATCAGTCGACCCGGTCTACGAATATATGCTAACTATCAACGAATTCCTAGAATTTTAGGCGGAATGGGGATTGTAATTCTTTCTACTTCTCGAGGCATAATGACAGACCGAAAGGCTCGAATAGAAGGAATCGGCGGAGAAATTTTATGTTATATATGGTAATCTTTCTGATAGCCAAACCATACTCGGAACTTTCATATTTGTGAAAAAAGAGAAGGGGGAAGTTTCTAATATTACGCCTATAGTTGATACTTCAAAGAAGTTTTATCTGGAATGAAACAACAAAAATAGATTCATGAGGGTTTAATTACTGAACAACTTACCAATCTTATGTATCTTCCGGGCTCGTTTAGATAATGAAAATCCTATTCTGGGTTTTGTTTCGGAAAGGATTCGACGCAGTTTTATACGTATACTACCAGGAAAGAGAATAAAATTAAGGTAAGTCCTTATGATTCAACCAAAGGACGTATAATTTATAGACTCCAAAGAACAGACTCGAATGATTGGTTGGTTTTTTCAATTTCAACATCCTTTTCGTGGGGATACAGTTCGAAGTTAAAAATTTCAAGAAACTTATTTTCTTCCAATTAAGAATTAATAAAAGGAATGAGAAATATGAAAATAAGGGCCTCCGTTCGTAAAATTTGTGAAAAATGTCGATTGATCCGTAGGCGGGGACGTATCATAGTAATTTGTTCCAACCCGAGACATAAACAAAGACAAGGATAATCTTTCTAAAACAAAAAAACTCTCGAAATCTAAAGGACACGATGTACAGATGTACAAATAAATAAGTAAAAAAAATAAGGATCTGTTTTGACATGAAATGGATATATCCATATATCTCTGACTTATATTTATGAGATGATAAAATATGGCAAAACCTATACCAAAAATTGGTTCGCGTAGAAATAGGCGCATTGGTTCACGTAAGAATGCGCGTAGAATACCAAAGGGAGTTATTCATGTTCAAGCAAGTTTCAACAATACCATTGTGACTGTTACAGATGTGCGAGGTCGAGTAATTTCTTGGTCCTCCGCCGGGGCTTGTGGATTCAAGGGTACAAGAAGAGGTACACCATTTGCCGCTCAAACCGCAGCAGGGAATGCTATTCGGACAGTAGTGGATCAAGGTATGCAACGAGCAGAAGTCATGATAAAGGGGCCGGGTCTCGGAAGAGATGCGGCATTAAGAGCTATTCGTAGAAGTGGTATACTATTAAGTTTCATACGGGATGTAACCCCTATGCCACATAATGGCTGCAGGCCCCCTAAAAAAAGACGTGTCTAAAAATAAACATTGAAGAAATTTCAAGAGAAATAAATAATTCAATGATTTGATCAAATAATATATTATGGTTCAAGAGAAAGTAACAGTATCCACTCGGACACTACAATGGAAGTGTGTTGAATCAAGAGCAGACAGTAAGCGTCTTTATTATGGACGCTTTATTCTGGCTCCACTTATGAAAGGTCAAGCCGATACAATAGGCATTGCGATGCGAAGAGCTTTGCTCGGAGAAATAGAAGGAACATGTATCACACGCGCAAAATCTGAGAAAATACCACATGAATATTCTACCATACTCGGTATTCAAGAATCCGTACATGAAATTTTAATGAATTTGAAAGAAATTGTATTGAGAAGTAATCTGTATGGAACTCGTAACGCGTCTATTTGTGTCAAGGGTCCTGGATATATAACTGCTCAAGACATTATTTTACCATCTTCTGTGAAAATCGTTGATAATACACAGCATATAGCTAACCTAACAGAACCAATTAATTTGTGTATTGAATTACAAATCGAGAGGAATCGCGGATATCGTATAAAAACACCAAATAACTTTCAAGACGGAAGTTATCCTATAGATGCTGTATTCATGCCTGTTCGAAACGTGAATCACAGTATTCATTCTTATGTGAATGGGAATGAAAAACAAGAGATGCTTTTTCTCGAAATATGGACAAATGGAAGTTTAACTCCTAAAGAAGCACTTCATGAAGCTTCCCGGAATTTGATTGATTTATTTATTCCCTTTTTACATGCAGAAGAAGAAAACTTAGATTTAGAAAACAATCAACACAAAGTTACTTTACCCCTTTTTACTT